TAAAACAAAGTGGCCGAGGTTATAGGCGGTAGATTGTAAATTTATAGACAAGTTTAGACTTCTTTGTTAGGCTCTATAGTGGAAATTAAAGACGTTAAATTGCAAATTTAAAGATGTGTATAAGCACTGGGGCTTAGGATTTAAAAGGGTTGTACTTTTTATGGAAGCTTTGAAGGCTGCTAGTTTTATAACTTAAAATCCTAAAATAGAAAGAGAAAGGAGGAAAAAAAAATACCACTTAAGTTAAAAAAGAAATCAATGGAAAAAATTTCTTTTTTGGAGTATTGATATTTAAAAGTTCATTTTATATAAGGGGAATAAAAAATTATATATATATTGAAAATTCGAATGTAGAAGTAGAGAGTAATAAGGGCAGAAGCTAGAAGAAATACTAAAGGTAGAAATATATTACAGGAGGCTATAGCTTGAATTATTATTCATTTAGGTAAAAATCCGGTAAAAGGAGGCAAGCCTCCGAGGGAGAGAAGAGATATAGGTATAATTATAAAAATAAAAGGGGATGAATTTAGGTGTTGTAGTGTGTGGGAGATATGAAAGGCTTGAAAGGAGTGGAATAAAAAAATAACAGAAGAAGAAATTAATGAATAAAATGAGAAATATATCAATCATAAAGATTCACTGATTGTTATTGCAATTAATATTCAGGATATATGGTTGATAGAAGAAAATGCTATAATTTTACGTAATAATATTTGATTAAATCCCCCTAGGGCACCTACTATAGAGGATAGCACGGCAGCGGAGATAGTTAAGATCATAATAATAGGATTTGATGATAATAGATACGAAATAAGGAATATAGGAGCAATTTTTTGGATTGTAAGAAGTAATAATGCTTGCGGCCAAAGTAATCCCTCTGTAACTTGGGGAAATCAAAAATGGAAAGGAGCCCTACCAAGTTTTAAAAGAAGGGCTATAAATAATATAGGGGTGGAAATAAATAAATTAGAGACGACTATACAACTAGCTAGCACGATTACTGAGGAGCCTAGAGCTTGAATTAAAAAATATTTTAAGGAAGCTTCAGAAAAAAAAGGCTGAGTTTTTAAGGTAATTAGGGGAATAAATGATATAAGGTTTAGTTCTAAACCAACTCAAGCACCAAATCATGAAGAAGAAGAAATTGAAAGCAAGGTACCGGAAAGTAAAATAAAGAGAAATGGTAGGGTATGAGGTGGAAAAAACATTAAAAAGAGAGAGATTTTACTCACATTGACGGGGTATGAGCCCATTAGCTTGTTTAGCTTATCTTTTAGTATTGCTTGTTAGTGTAAAGTGCATAAAAAGTTTTGATCTTTTAAGAGACAGTGCAATTCTGTTATAAGTAATATAAGTAGAATAACTACATAATTAGCTCTATCAAAGCTACCCTTTTAAATCAGGCATTATATTATAAGATGTAAAATCAAAATAGTGGATGAATAAATAAAAGTTTATTATAATGAAAAAAATAAGAAAAGAGTAGTTACTTATATATATATATACATTTAATTAATTAGTAATTTTATAAGTCAATTAAATATATATAATTCAAATATAATGGGTCAAATGTATATAAATTATTGAGCCCTTTATATTAGGAGTAATTGTAACGGTCCGGGCTTCTCTCCGTACAGAGAGAGTAAGAAGCCCGGGCGATTCAATTACTCCTTTTTTTATGTTCCGTTCATTTTTCATTTAAGTAAAGATACAGAGTCTTTTTTAGTGATCGTGTTATGAAATAGGTTAATTTTTAGGAGTTTATTGTAGATATATGATATAATTAATTATATTTTATGTTGGTTATATGGTTTTTATTATATAACGGTAGCTCTATATATTATGTGGTTTAGTGATACCTGTATATAAGTTTGTTTTAATTATATACTTTATTGTTTACTATGGTTATATGTAAGGTTCATATCTTATATTTATATATTGTGTATATTCATTCAATAGTTTAAATTTATTTAAAGTGTGGTTTTTATAAAGTTTGATTCTTGCTTGGTCTTTTGTGTTGTAGTTAAATAATATATGTAAACTATAGTGGGTTATTTATTATGTGGGTTAAATACCTGCAAAAAGGTGCCTGCGGAGTCAGGTGATGAACAGTAAAAGCGCAGTATAAAATATTGGATAATTAATTTAGGTTAGATTCGGTAACTATTTAAGGCTTGATTAAAATTTGTGCCAGCAGTCGCGGTTATACTTAGGAGCTGAGTGAAAGATTTTTAGTTTAGCAGTTAGATTTTAACTTACAAGTAAGAGTTTGCGTTTATAAAAGGTGAAATTAGTGTATAAATAGTAAACTTACATATAGTAAAGGGGTATTGAAGCTGAAAAATCTTAGGGTTAAAATAGGATTAGATACCCTATTATACTAAGTTGAAATATAGATTACTTGAAGATTATTAGTTATATTCTTTAAATTCAAAGAATTTGGCGGTGCTTTAGTCCGGTTAGAGGAACCTGTTTCTGGTGAACGATAAACCACGTAGGATCTTACTTTTTTTATTTAGTTTGTATACCGTCATTATTAGGTGATTTTTAAAAAATTAATCATTAAAATAGAGTCATGTACTAGTATATTAGATCAAGGTGCAGCCTATAAGAAAGTGGGAATGGGTTACAATAAATTTTATTTAAATGAAGGCAGGCTGGAATTTAGTCTGGTGAAGGTGGATTTAATTGTAGTTAAAGTTTAATAAGCTTAAAAGATATTGGCTCTAGAGTATGTACATATCGCCCGTCGCTTTCATTTTTAAAATGAGACAAGTCGTAACATAGTAGGTGTACTGGAAAGTGTACCTAGTCGTTGGATCAAAGTATAGCTTAATAGAATAGCATTTCAGTTACGTTGAAGAGATTTACCGTGCAAGTCGGTTTGCTTTGTTATATTTAGACTTATCTAATAAAGTTGTGTTTAATATAGAAGAGAAAAATAATTTTAAGGTTAAAAATTAAGTATTGTTTATAAAAATTTATTAAAAGATAATAGAGCAAAGTATTGTGAAAGAAGGTTTAGGGGTTATAAGTGATGTGATAGTAGATATTAAAGTTTGTACCTTGTGTATCAGGGATGATCAAAATTAATTAAGTATTTTAAATATCTCGAAAGAGAAACAGCTAGGTTAGTATTTAAGTTCTCGTATTAAAGAGATTTAGAATACTATACTAAAGATGAAATGTCAGCCGAGTTCTTTATATCTAGTTCCTTGAGATAAAATTAAATTTTGTTCTTATTTTTAGGGAAATAAGAGTTAAGAGTAGGAGGGTAGAGCTTCTTGTTCTAATAAAGGGTAGGTTATGAATTAATAAGGTTAAAAGTTTATACTAGGCTTAAGAGTAGCCATGTTTCTAAAGTGTTTAAACTAATAATAATGGATTATATAATTTAAATTAATTCTAATAAAATATCAAGGTATTATTTGAATTTAGATAAAATAAGAGAAAATGGTTGTATTAGTATAATTTATTGTGGTTTACATAGGGTAAAATATTTAATAAATATAAAGTATTTAAGGTGTTATAAAGGAACTCGGCAAATATATTTCTTGCCTGTTTATCAAAAACATGTCCGTTTGAAGTTTTAAAAGGTCTAGCCTGCCCACTGATAGTAAATTAAAGGGCCGCGGTATTCTGACCGTGCAAAGGTAGCATATCATTAGTCTCTTAATTGGAGGCTTGTATGAATGGTTGGACAAGGGAATGACTGTCTCTATAACAAGTTTGGAATTTAACTTTTAAGTGAAAAGGCTTAAATAATTTAAGGGGACGATAAGACCCTATAAAGCTTTATACTGAAATTAATTTAAGTTAATTTATAATTTATAAAGGTGTTAATTAAATAAGTATTAAGTTGGGGCGACTATAGTATAAATGTATATAACTGCTTAGTTTTACTACATTAATATATGAATCAAAATTAAATGATCCTCTTTAGGGATTACAAGATTAAGTTACTTTAGGGATAACAGCGTTATTCTTTTTGAGAGTTCTTATCGAAAAAAGAGTTTGCGACCTCGATGTTGAATTAAAGTTTCTATATAGTGCAGCAGCTATAATAGAAGGTCTGTTCGACCTTTAAATTTTTACGTGATCTGAGTTCAGACCGGTGAGCCAGGTTGGTTTCTATCTCTTAAATAAAAATATACTGTTTTAGTACGAAAGGATTAAATAGTAGAAATAATTTTTTATAATGAATGTTTATAATAAAACTATTTTGGCAGATAATATGTGCTAGATTTAGGATTTAGTTAAATAGAGTAATTCTATAAATAGTAATTCACTATCAAGCGGGCTAAGTGTTTTGTGTTTAGATTAGTAGAGGTAGTTTGTTATTTAGTATTAATTGTTTGTGTGTTAATTAGGGTGGCCTTTGTGACATTATTAGAGCGAAAAATTTTAGGGTACATTCAAATTCGGAAGGGACCTAATAAAGTAGGTTTTATAGGGCTTCTTCAGCCTTTTTCTGATGCAGTGAAATTATTTACTAAGGAGCAAACTGTACCGACTATATCAAATTTCTTACCCTATTATATATCTCCAGTATTTAGGTTATTTATTTCTTTACTAGTTTGGGTTGTTTTACCTTATGAGATTGGGTTTATAAGTTTTAATTTGAGTATTTTATTTTTTTTGTGTTGTTTAAGATTAGGGGTCTATTCTACTATAAGGGCGGGTTGATCTTCTAACTGTAAGTATTCTTTATTGGGAAGGCTTCGGGCGGTAGCGCAAACTATTTCTTATGAAGTAAGATTAGCTTTGATTTTACTTTCTTTCATTGTTTTAGTAGGAGGTATAAGGTTAGATTTGTTTACTAATTACCAAAGAGGGGTGTGGTTTTGTTTAATTTCAATCCCATTAACTATAATTTGGTTTACTTCTTGTTTGGCAGAAACGAATCGAACACCTTTTGATTTTGCGGAGGGTGAGTCAGAATTAGTATCAGGGTTTAACACTGAGTACAGGAGAGGGGGGTTTGCTTTAATTTTTATAGCAGAGTATGCTAGAATTTTGTTTATAAGGGTGTTGTTTGTAATTATGTTTCTAGGTAGAAGGCCGTGTAGAATTATATTTTACGTTAAATCTATTAGGGTTGCTTTTATTTTTGTATGGGTACGTGGAACTTTACCGCGTTTGCGTTATGATAAGCTTATGTATTTGGCTTGAAAAAGATTTTTACCGGTGGCTATTAATTATCTTATTTTTTTTTTAGGCTTAAAAGTGATGTGTTTTAGAATAGTTATTTAATATAACTAAATTAATATATAGGGCGATTATTAAGAATTCTTCTTTACTAATGTTTTCAAAACATTTATTTTGCTTATAAACTAAATAATCATCTGAGTATTTTATCTCATCAAATTAGAGATAATGGGTTCAAAATATAAAATAGGAAATATAAGATTGTTAGGGTTTGGCCTGTGATTACGTAAGGATCTTCAACAGGCCGGGCACCAATTCAAGTTAATAGAATGACAACAGCTACTAGGCATCAGAATAAAAATTGATTCAAAGGATAAAAAGTTAGACTACGGAAGTTGGAAGAGTGAGTGAAAGGTAGAATTATAAGGATGGCTACTGATGCTACCAAAGCAATAACCCCTCCTAGTTTATTAGGAATAGAACGTAGAATTGCATATGCGAAAAGGAAATATCATTCTGGCTGGATATGGGCGGGGGTTACTAAGGGGCTGGCGGGAATGAAATTATCAGGATCCCCTAGAAGGTAAGGATATAATAAGGTTAGAATTATCAAGGCAGTGAGCATAACAACAAATCCTACAATATCTCTAAATGTAAAGTAAGGGTGAAAGGGGATTTTATCAGTTTGTCTAGAGATACCAAGTGGGTTATTCGCGCCTGCTTGGTGGAGAAATAAAATATGGATTAATGAGGCGGCAAGAACAACAAAAGGTAAAATAAAATGGAATGTAAAAAATCGAGTTAAAGTTGCGTTATCAACAGAAAAGCCACCTCAAATTCATTGTACTAAGTCTGTACCTACAAGGGGGATTGCAGAAAAGAGGTTAGTAATAACTGTTGCTCCTCAGAAAGATATTTGACCCCATGGAAGAACATATCCTAGAAAGGCTGCTGCTATAACTATAAATAAAATAATAACACCAATTATTCAAGCATGGAGGGTTATGTATGACCCGTAGAAAATACCCCGCCCGATATGGGCGTACAGGCAGATAAAGAAAAAGGAAGCCCCATTAGCATGTATTGTGCGCAAAAGTCAACCATAATTTACGTCTCGGCAAATATGAGCAACACTTGAGAATGCTAAATCAATATGGGCGGTGTAGTGTATAGCTAAAAAAAGACCTGTTAAAATTTGTACAGTTAAACAAAGACCGAGTAAAGAACCGAAGTTTCAAAACGTTGAGATGTTGCTTGGGAGGGGTATATCTACTAAAGCTCCATTAGCAATTTTAAATAAGGGGTGGGTTTTTCGGATTGGTGTTGTCATTAATTAGAAAGTCGTAAGGGACCTTTAAACAAGTTTGTAATTTTAACTACTACAATAAGTGTAAGTAAAAGATATAAAATGATGAATAAAGTAAATATTATTGAGGGAGTATTATAGATTCATAAAATAAAAGAAGGAGTAGAGATTCTAATAAGAGAAATGGAAGAGGAGGAGGTTAAGTTAATAACAGGGATAGATAAAGGGTCTAAGATAAATACTATGAAGGTAAGTCTAAGTATTAACAACGAGGCAACCCCAAAGTTGGTCAAAGAAAACGAAAAAGGTTCATTTGAAGCTAAAGAAGCAACATAAATAAAGAGTACCAATATACCACCTAAAAAAATAAGGAATAAAATATATGAAAACCAGAAGGAGTATGTTCTAACCCCCGCGGATAAGCACACAAGAATAGTTTGGAGAAGGAGTATTAACCCTATAGATAAAGGGTGGGTCATACGAGTGAAGAAGAAAGAGACAATAAGGGTGATAGCTGATGTTAAAAATGTTATTTCAGGGGTTAGTTTATAATAAAATATTAACTTTGGGAGTTAAAGATAGAAGATATTTTACCTCTGAAGTTTTAAGAAAAAGATTTCATTTTTGGTTTACAAGACCAAAGTTTTTAATTAAACTATTAAAACTAATGGTAAATTTTGGATTATTTTTTTTAGCAAGATCGTTTTTTTTAGTATTTTGTGGTTTATGAAGGTTTATTTCTTATCAGAAGCACTTATTAAATTCATTATTAAGATTAGAATTTATAATATTAGGTATTTTTTGGGTAATAAGATCTGTAATAGCAGGTGTAGGTAGGGAAGTATATTTTAGTTTATTTTTTTTAACATTAGCTGCTTGCGAGGGAGCCTTAGGGTTATCATTGTTAATCTTTATTGTTCGGACCCATGGAAATGATTGTTTTAAAAGATTTAATGTATTGGAATGTTAAAGATTGTATTACCTTTATTTTTATTGATTAAGCTAAATAAGAGGTGAGGGGCTATACAGGTAGGGTTGTTTATAGTAGGATTTTTAACTAGGGTAATATGTATACATGATTTTGGTATTTACTGCTTAGGATTTAATCTTGGGATAGATTTTCTTAGGTATATTTTAGTAATGTTAAGAGTGTGGATTGTTGCTTTAGTTGTATTAGCTAGGCAGAAAATTAATAAAGAAGAGAACTTTAGTTCTAGGTTTCTTACAACAAATATAATGTTATTATTAGCTTTAGTAGTCACTTTCTCTTCGATAGATTATTTATTGTTTTATATTAGGTTTGAAGCGTCTTTAATTCCGACATTAATTTTAATTCTAGGTTGAGGCTATCAACCTGAGCGTATTCAAGCGGGTATTTATATGTTATTTTATACTTTATTTCTTTCTCTTCCTTTATTAGTTTCTTTACTCTCCTTATATAATTTAGGTGGTAGACTTATTATTGGGATAAGTTCAATTAGAAGAGTTGAGTTTAATACAGAAGTATTATGATATTTTAGGACAATTATAGCATTTATAGTGAAATTACCTTTATATTTGTTTCATTTATGGTTACCTAAGGCTCATGTTGAGGCTCCTATAGCAGGGTCGATAATTTTAGCAGGAGTACTTTTAAAGTTGGGCGGGTACGGGTTAATCCGGGTGTTAATAATTTTTCGTTCAATAAGATTCAATTTCAGGTGACTTTGAGTAAGAGTGAGGTTGATCGGTGGGTTTATAATTAGTTTAGTATGTTTACGCCAAGTGGAAAATAAGTCTTTAATTGCTTATTCTTCTATAGCTCATACAGGAGCAGTTTTGTGTGGTCTAGTAGTGTTTAATTGGTGAGGAGTAACAGGAGCAGTTGTCGTTATAGTGGGGCATGGGTTATGTTCTTCAGGATTATTTTGTTTAGCAAATATGGTTTATGAGCGGGTCGGCAGGCGAAGTTTAATAGTAAGAAAGGGCTTATTAAATTTTATACCTAGAATAGGTCTGTGGTGGTTTGTGTTGAGAATTGGTAATATGGCTGCTCCTCCTTCTTTAAATTTATTAGGGGAGATTAGATTAATTGTTGGTATAATGAGTTGAAGATGTTTAACTATATTAGGAATTATATTAGTTTCGTTTTTTAGAGCGGCTTACACTTTATATATATATTCTTTAAGGCAGCATGGGGTGTTTTATAGATCAATTTATTCTTGTTGCTCAGGAAAGGTTTGTGAGTATCTTGTTTTGTCATTACATTGAATTCCTTTGAATATTTTAATTTTAAATAGGACCATGGTAATGATTTAAGTAACTTAAATTTTAAGGCGAAAGAGTCTAGATATTATTGAGAAGTAGGTTTAAGTAATGAATTGAAAAGTTTCTATACATGTTATTTGTATATTTTTTTTAAGTATTAGGTCTTTTACAAGGGGGATAGTGGGTTTATATAAGTTAAATTCAGGAGTAAGAACAGTAATTGAGTGGGAGATTATAAATATAAGGTCTTCTTCTATTGTATATATTATAATTTTTGATTGAGTTTCTCTAATATTTTTGTCTTTTGTTTTATTAATTTCTTCCATGGTTTTATATTACAGGGGAGGCTATATAATAGGAGATCCAAATTTTGATCGTTTTATATATTTGGTAGTAGCTTTTGTGGCTTCTATGGGTGCAATAATTTTAAGCCCTAACTTAATTAGAATTCTTTTAGGTTGAGACGGGTTAGGGTTGGTATCTTACGCGCTAGTAATTTACTATCAAAACGAGAAGTCTGCTAACGCAGGAATGCTTACTATTCTATCTAACCGAGTAGGAGATGTCGCTATTTTATTGAGTATTGGTTTAATAGTAAAATTAGGAGGATGAAATTTTGTTTTTTACAGATATTACATGGTCGATGCAGAGGGCTTACTACTTAAAGGTTTATTCATTTTAGCGGCAATAACTAAAAGGGCTCAAATTCCCTTTTCTGCATGGCTACCGGCTGCAATAGCAGCCCCTACACCTGTTTCAGCATTAGTGCATTCTTCTACTTTAGTTACAGCTGGGGTTTATTTAATAATTCGGTTTAGCCCTGCTTTAGAAGGCTCTTTTGGTCAGAGGTTATTGTTAATTATTTCTTGTTTAACTATATTTATAGCTGGGCTAGGAGCTAATTTTGAGTATGATTTGAAAAAAATCATTGCTTTATCAACTTTAAGACAGTTAGGCGTAATACTTAGGGTTCTTTCGTTAGGATTTGTAGATCTTGCTTTTTTCCACTTATTAAGTCACGCTTTGTTTAAGGCATTATTATTTATATGTGCAGGAGTAGTTATTCATAGGGTAAGAGAGTACCAGGATATTCGATGTATAGGATCTTTGGTTAAATTTATGCCTTTAAGTGTAACTTATATAACTGTTGCAAATCTTGCTTTGTGCGGGGCGCCGTTTTTAGCGGGGTTCTATTCAAAAGATTTAATCTTAGAGATAGCGTTTATAAGGTGGATTAATATAATTTCGTTTTTTTTATATGTTTTTGCTACAGGATTAACAGTTTGTTATACTTTCCGTCTAGTATACTATAGGCTCAGTGGAAGATTTAACTTAGGAAGGTTAAGGAATGTCAGGGATAGAAGTAGTTTAATAACTTCGCCTATAAGGGCTTTAGGGTTGGGAGCAGTTTTTGGGGGGGCTTTGTTATCTTGGTTAATATTTCCGGATCCTTATATAATTTGTATAAGTAGGTTTATGAAAATACTAGTTATAATAATTAGGATTTTAGGGGGAGTTAGAGGGTACTTAATAAATATAATATTAACAAATTATTCTTTAAAGTCTTTAAAATGGTATTCATTAACTGTTTTATTTGGTTCAATATGATTTATACCTTTATTAAGAACTTTAAAATTAAATTCCTACAGGTTAAATTTAGGAGGAGTAGTCTACAGAGTCGGAGATAAGGGCTGGAGTGAATATTTAGGAGCTCAAGGTATAAATAAAATAATTAATATATATTTCGGTATTTTACATACCACACAAAGTAGGGGTATTAAAGTTTTCATAAAAATGTTTATATTTACTTCGGTTCTAATGCTATTAATATTAATTTACTTATATAATTCATACAGAATATTGCATTGAAGCTGCAAAAGAGGTTAAAAAATCTATAGGTACACAACTTAAATAGTTTAAAAGAAAATATAGGTTTGTGGAGCCTAGGATGTAATAGATTACTTTGAGTAGAAAGTTTTTAGAAGTTAAAACTTCAGTTCTACAACGAAAATGTAACGTGTTTATTTACACTATAAAAACAGAAGTATAAACGGAATTTAACCGCTTAGATTAAAGTTAGAAGCTTCAGTCTTTACTTAATACTTCCTTGGTAGGAGGATAAACTCAATTATATCATTAACAGTGACACGCCTCTAGCTTTGGCTTCTACCAAAATTAGAGGTAATAATAACCAAAGTTTAGGTCGAAACTAAATGCAATACTTCGCTTTCTAATTAAAAATAAAACCAGTTTACAGAAACTCTTTATGAATGCAACTCATACGTCATATATTGACTATGGTCTTAGTTAGATCAGTCTAGAGCGCCCTGAAGTCATTCATAATATAATCCTCAAAGAAGAATAAGAAGGAATAAAAGTCTAGTTAAGAGCCAGGAAAATGTGTTTGTAAAAGTTATAATAGACGCAACAGGGAGAAGAAGAGTAATCTCTACATCGAAAATTAAAAAAATAACTGCAATTAGGAAGAATCGTAAAGAAAAAGGAAGCCGAGCAGAGCCCTTAGGGTCAAACCCACATTCATAAGGAGAGTTTTTTTCACGATCTATAATAGTTTTTTTAGAAAGAATAGAGGCAACTAATATAACTACAATTCTGATTATTAAAGTAACTATGGTAATGATGGATAAAACAAAAATTATTCTTTCTAGAGTTCTAGGCCTTTTGGTTGGAAGCCAAATATACTAAGGTATACTAAAAGAATTAACCCCCTCACCAATAAATAAAAATGTAAAGGAATAATCAAACTACATCTACGAAATGTCAATATCAAGCAGCGGCTTCAAACCCTAAATGATGTTTGGAAGAAAAATGACAATTATATAAACGATAGAAGCAAACAAACAGGAATGAGGTACCAATAATAACATGGAGGCCATGGAAGCCTGTTGCTACAAAGAAAGTGGAACCAAATACAGAATCTGCAATAGTAAAGGAAGCTTCTACATATTCAAATGCTTGGAGTAAGGTAAAGTAGATTCCTAAGATCACAGTTAAGGCTAGACTTTGAGTGGCTTGGGTATGGTTAGCTTCTATAATTGCATGATGGGCCCAAGTGACAGTTGCCCCGGATGAGAGCAGAATTGTTGTATTTAACAGAGGAATTTGGAAGGGGTTAAAGGGGCTTACACCTAAAGGAGGTCAATATATACCGATTTCTACCGATGGTGATAGACTTCTATGGAAAAACGCCCAAAAAAATGAAAAGAAGAATAACACTTCTGAGACAATAAATAAAATTATACCTCACCGTAAACCTCTTATAACCACAGATGTATGAAGGCCTTGGTAAGTTCCTTCTCGTGTTACATCACGTCACCATTGAATTATAGTTAAAAGGGTGGCTAGGATCCCTAAAAGGAGAAGGTTCATGTTAAATTGGTGAAATCATTTTACTAAGCCTGTGGTTAATATTATTGCTCTAATGGAACCTGTTAAAGGCCAAGGACTTATATCTACTAGATGGTAAGGATGATGTCCGTGTGTTGATGTCATTAGTTGATCTCTCTAGTATAAAGAGTTCTTAGAACAGCAAATACATAAGATTGAATAATTGCAACAGCAGATTCTAGAATTAATAAGAGAATTTGTGAAAAAATTAAAATAGTTAGGATGGATAGAGATAATGAAGGTCCAGTTCCCCCGAGAAGAGTCAAGAGTAGATGACCAGCAATCATGTTAGCAGCTAACCGAATAGCTAAGGTCCCAGGGCGGATAATATTTCTAATAGTTTCAATTAACACTATAAAAGGTATAAGAGCTGCAGGGGTTCCTTGAGGCACTAAATGTGCAAATATGTGCTGAGTGTGGTTAATCCAACCAAAGGTTATTAAGGTGATTCATAAAGGAAGGGACAGGGAAAGGGTTATTACTATGTGACTAGATCTAGTAAATACATAAGGTAGAAGACCTAAAGAGTTGTTAAACACAATTAATCTAAAGATAGAGATAAATAAAATAGTTCTTCCGATATGGGAAGAAGACAAAAGAGCTTTAAATTCTTTGTGCAAAGTAAAAATAATTTTGCTTCAGAGCAACGACCAACGGGAAGGAGAAGCTCAATATAAGAAAGGTATAAATAGAAGGCCTAGGATTGTTGATATCCAGTTTATTGATAAATTAAAAAATCTTGATGAAGGATCAAAAATAGAGAATAAATTAGTTATCATTTCCAGTGTTTTTCAGGCTTGTAAAGATAAGAGTCTGAGAAATCTATCTTATTAAATGGCTTGATAAAGTAATTAAATCTTAGGAATAAGATTAGAGAGATAATAAATATAAAAAATAAGTTTAATCAGAGAAGAGGAGCTATTTGAGGCACTAAGAAATATCTTAAAAAGATAATTTAAGCATGACAAGCTTATGTTATAATTATTTAACTAATTTCTTATCACCAGAAGTAGGCGCGAATTACTATAATAGGTTTAAAAGACCTAAACTTACTTTCAGTCATCGGGTGAATCTTCTATTGATGAGGAAATTCATCTAAGGAAGGAGTCAATAGATACTCTTTCAATTACAATAGGTATAAATCTATGGTTCGCACCGCAAATTTCAGAGCACTGACCAAAATACAAACCAGGGCGGCTAATTAAAAATCTTGTTTGGTTCAATCGCCCAGGGATAGCGTCTGCTTTAACACCTAAAGAGGGAATAGTTCAAGAGTGGATAACATCAGCAGCTCTAATTAAAATTCGGATTTGAGTGTTTATAGGTAGTACTGTACGGTTATCAACATCTAAAAGTCGAAATCCTGATTCTGGGAGTTCGTTAGTAGGGATTATATAAGAATCAAATTCTAATTGTAAGAAATCTGAATACTCATATCTTCAATATCATTGGTGACCGATAGTTTTAAGTGTTATAGCAGGGTTATTAACTTCATCTAAAAGGTAAAGTAGCCGAAGGGAGGGGAGAGCAATAAAAATTAAAATAATTGCAGGAATAATAGTCCAGATCACTTCAATAGTTTGGTTTTCTAATATATAACGGTTGATTATTTTATTAAATAAAATTGAAATTATTATATAACCTACAAAAGTAATAATTAAAATTAAAACAACTATAATATGGTCATGAAAAAATGTTAGTTGTTCTATCAAAGGTGAAGCTCTATCTTGAAGGCCTAGGCGCGCTCATGTTGTCATTATTCTAAAAGAAGAAATTCTTCCTAGTAGGAGCTTAAATCCTATACATCTATCTGCCATTTTAGAAGTTTGTAATTAAAGGAATTTCTATAAACCTATGATCAGCAGGGGGGTAAGGGTGTTCTCATTCAATAGATGAAGGTAAAAATGATGTAAACATAACTGGGCGATTAGATGTTAAAGCTTCTCATACAATAACTATGAACCCCAAAGCAGCTACAAAAGAGATTATAGACCCTATAGAAGAGACAATATTTCAAGTAGTGTAAGCATCCGGGTAGTCTGAATAACGACGAGGTATACCATTTAATCCTAGGAAATGTTGAGGAAAAAATGTTAAGTTTACGCCAATAAATATAGTAAGAAAGTGAGCTTTTATTCATTTAGGGTTAAGTGAAACTCCTGTAAAAAGGGAGAATCAATGGGCGATGCCGGCAAAAATACCGAACACAGCTCCTATAGATAAAACATAGTGAAAATGAGCTACAACATAATAAGTATCATGGAGGATAATATCGATTGATGAGTTTGCAAGAACAACACCAGTAAGACCACCTACAGTAAATAAGAAAATAAACCCTAAAGCCCAAAGTAATGAGGGGCTGTAAGAAATTTGGGTACCATGAAGGGTTCCTAACCATCTAAAGATTTTAATACCTGTGGGAACGGCAATAATTATAGTGGCCGAGGTAAAATAAGCTCGTGTATCTACGTCCATTCCTACTGTAAATATATGGTGGGCTCATACAACGAATCCTAACACACCAATGGCGAGCATAGCATAAATTATTCCTAAAGTACCGAAGGATTCTTTTTTACCAGATTCTTGGCTTACAATATGGGAAATTATTCCAAAGGCGGGTAGAATTAAAATATAAACTTCAGGATGGCCGAAAAATCAAAAAAGGTGTTGGTAGAGTACAGGGTCTCCCCCTCCAGCAGGATCAAAAAATGATGTATTTAAATTACGATCAGTTAAAAGCATAGTGATGGCCCCCGCTAAAACGGGAAGGGAAAGTAATAAAAGGATTGCAGTAATAAATACGGATCAAACAAATAAAGGTATTTGATCTATACTTATACCATAGGAGCGTATATTAATAACTGTTGTTATAAAATTAACAGCACCTAAGATTGAAGAAGCACCAGCTAAGTGAAGCGAAAAAATTCCAAGATCTACTGAGGCACCTGCGTGGGCAATAGCGGCGGCTAGGGGCGGGTAAACAGTTCATCCAGTACCAACACCTCTTTCAACTATACCACTTATAAGAAGTAAAGTTAATGACGGGGGAAGAAGTCAAAATCTTATATTGTTTATACGCGGGAATGCTATATCCGGGGCTCCGAGTATTAAGGGGACAAGTCAGTTACCAAACCCACCAATTATAATTGGTATAACTATAAAGAAGATTATAACGAATGCGTGGGCGGTTACAACTACATTATAAATTTGGTCGTTACCGATCAAACTTCCGGGTTGTCTTAATTCTGCACGAATAATTAATCTTAAAGAAGTACCAACTATACCAGCTCATGCTCCAAAAATAAAATATAATGTACCAATATCTTTATGGTTTGTTGAAAAGAATCATCGTTGCGT